AATGTAGTGCCTGATTAAAGGATTATCTTGATAGGATAAATTAAGTAAATTTATTTACCTTCATTATATTTAATAGATTTAAACTATTCCTGAAAGTATCAAAAACTTTTGTGCATCATACACTAAAATATATATATATTACTTCATAAAAAGATAAGCTAAGATAAGCTTATGGATTCATATTCCATTTATAGAGATAAATCCTCTTCTTTTTAATGTTAAATAATCCTACCAAATTATTATTTTCATCAACTTTAATTGGAGGAACACTCATTTCAATTTCATCAAATTCTTGATTAAGAGCATGAATAGGATTAGAAATTAATTTATTATCCTTTATCCCTTTAATAACCAATTCAAAAAATATCATATCAACAGAAGCTTCACTAAAATACTTTTTAATTCAAGCCTTAGCTTCAACTTCATTATTATTTTCTATTATTTTAATGCATTTATCCACAGATATGTCAATTTTAATAAATAATTATTTATTTATAATTCTTATTAGTTCAACCTTGTTATTAAAAATAGGAGCCGCCCCCTTCCATTTTTGATTTCCAGGGACAATAGAAGGATTAAATTGAATAAATTGTTTAATTTTAATAACATGGCAAAAAATTGCACCTTTAATACTACTATCATACGTTATTAAAATAGATATTTTTACAGCATTAGTAATTGTAACCTCTGTTATTATTGGATCTTTAGGAGGGTTTAATCAAACTTCTCTACGAAAATTAATAGCTTACTCTTCTATTAACCATTTAGGATGAATAATTGCAGCAATAATTACTGGTGAAAACTTATGAGAATTATACTTTTATGTTTATGTATTTTTAAGCTCATCCTTAATTTTTATATTTAATTCTTTTCAATTGTTTCATATTAACCAAGGATTTTTAATATTAAACAATATACCAGTATTGAAATTTTGTTTATTTTCTCTACTATTATCATTAGGTGGATTACCACCATTCCTCGGTTTTCTTCCTAAATGAATAATCATCCAATCAATAACTGAACTAAATTATTTGTTTATTATTACCATTATAGTAATTATAACCTTAATTACCTTATTCTTTTATTTACGAATCTGTTTTTCAGCATTTCTCATATCTTACACTGAACTAAAATGAATAAATTCAGTAAATTATAGAACATTTATAATTATCCTAATAACCTCATTAACAATAATTTCCATTTTAGGGCTAATAATTTGTACAATTTTATTTAACGTTATTTAACTTTATTTAAACCAATTAAGGTTTTAAGTTAAATAAACTAATAGCCTTCAAAGCTATCAATAAAAATAATTTTTTAAGCCTTAGTAGTATTATACTACTACCCTAGAATTGCAGTCTAATATCATATTTTGACTATAAGGCTTTTGGTAGAAGAGAATAATCTCCTAAATAAATTTACAGTTTATTACCTAAATCTCAGCCATTCTACCGCAACAATGATTATTCTCTACAAATCATAAGGATATTGGAACATTATATTTCATTTTTGGAGCATGAGCAGGAATAGTAGGAACATCATTAAGATTATTAATTCGAGCAGAATTAGGTCAACCAGGATATTTAATTGGTGATGACCAAATTTATAATGTTATTGTCACAGCACATGCTTTTGTCATAATTTTCTTTATAGTTATACCAATTATAATTGGTGGATTTGGAAATTGATTAGTACCACTAATATTAGGTGCTCCTGATATAGCATTCCCTCGAATAAACAATATAAGTTTTTGACTATTACCACCTTCATTAACACTTCTTTTAGCCAGTAGCCTTGTTGAAAATGGTGCTGGTACAGGTTGAACTGTATACCCCCCACTTTCTGCAGGTATTGCTCATGCCGGTGCATCCGTTGATCTAGCCATTTTCTCCTTACATTTGGCAGGAGTTTCTTCAATTTTAGGGGCTGTAAATTTTATTACAACAACTATTAATATACGTGCCCCAGGAATAACATTAGATCAAACCCCATTATTTGTATGATCTGTAGCTATTACAGCTTTATTACTCCTATTATCATTACCAGTACTAGCTGGTGCAATTACAATATTATTAACAGATCGAAATTTAAATACATCATTCTTCGATCCTGCTGGAGGAGGAGATCCAATTTTATATCAACATTTATTTTGATTTTTTGGCCACCCAGAAGTTTACATTTTAATTTTACCAGGATTCGGTATAATTTCTCATATTATTAGCCAAGAAAGTGGAAAAAAGGAAGCATTCGGAACTTTAGGTATAATTTATGCTATATTAGCTATTGGACTATTAGGATTTGTTGTATGAGCACATCATATATTTACAGTTGGGATAGATGTTGATACTCGAGCTTATTTTACCTCAGCAACTATAATTATTGCTGTTCCTACAGGAATTAAAATTTTTAGTTGATTAGCTACTTTACATGGTGCTCAATTAAATTATAGTCCATCATTATTATGAGCATTAGGATTTGTTTTCTTATTCACTATTGGAGGACTAACTGGAGTTGTCCTAGCAAACTCATCTCTTGATATTATTTTACATGATACATATTATGTTGTAGCTCATTTTCATTATGTATTATCTATAGGTGCTGTATTTGCAATTATAGCAGGATTTATTCAATGATACCCATTATTTACAGGATTAACATTAAATCCAAAATGATTAAAAATTCAATTCACTATTATATTTATTGGAGTAAATTTAACATTTTTTCCTCAACATTTTCTAGGATTAGCCGGAATACCACGACGATACTCTGATTATCCAGATACTTATACATCCTGAAATATTATTTCAAGCTTAGGTTCAACAATCTCATTTATTGGAATTATCCTATTAATCTTTATTATTTGAGAAAGTATAACTTCAAATCGAACTGTTTTATTTCCATTAAATATAGTAAGATCATTAGAATGATATCAAAATTTACCCCCTGCCGAACACAGTTATAGTGAATTACCTATATTAACCAATTAAATTCATACTAATATGGCAGATAAGTGCAATGAATTTAAGCTTCATATATAAAGGTTTATCCTTTTATCAGTATAATTATTAATGGCAACATGATCAAATATCAATTTACAAAATAGTGCTTCCCCATTAATAGAACAATTAACCTTTTTCCATGATCACACTTTATTGATTCTAACAATAATTACTGTATTAGTAGCATACATTATAACATCATTATTCTTCAATAAATATACACATCGATATTTACTTGAAGGCCAAACTATCGAAGTTATTTGAACTATTTTACCTGCTGTAACTTTAATTTTTATTGCTCTTCCCTCTTTACGATTGTTATATCTCTTAGATGAAACCCTAGAGCCCTTAGTTACAGTAAAAACTGTTGGTCATCAATGATATTGAAGATATGAATATATAGATTTTGCCAATCCACGAGAATTTGATTCTTATATAATTCCTTATAATGAAATAAGAGAAAATGGATTCCGTTTACTTGATGTTGACAATCGAACAATTTTACCAATACATACACAAGTCCGTATATTAATTACAGCCGCAGATGTGTTACATTCATGAACAGTTCCTGCTTTAGGGGTTAAGGTTGATGCAACCCCCGGACGTCTTAATCAAACAAGTTTTTTTATAAACCGTCCAGGTTTATTTTACGGACAATGTTCCGAAATTTGTGGAGCAAACCATAGATTTATACCTATTGTCATTGAAAGTGTTAATACAAAAACATTTATTGCCTGAATATTAAGAGCATTTGATGCTTCATCAGATGACTGAAAGTAAGTATTGGTCTCTTAAACCATTTAATAGTAATTAACAACTACTTCTGATGAAAAGATTAGTTAAATTATAACATTAGCATGTCATACTAAAATTATTAAATTATTAATATCTTTTAATTCCTCAAATAGCACCTATTAGATGATTAACCTTATTTTTTATCTTCTCAACTACCTTAATCTTATTCTCAATTATAAATTATTTTATAATTTCACCTGAAACTCCCAAATCTCTAGAAAAAAAAATTGAATTTCCTTCACTTAACTGAAAATGATAACAAATCTTTTCTCTGTTTTTGACCCTTCAACAAGTATTATAAATCTTTCATTAAATTGAATCAGCACCTTCATTGGATTATTATTAATCCCATCAACATTCTGACTTATACCATCACGATATAATATTATTTGAATAAATATTACCTCAACTTTACACAAAGAATTTAAAATTTTAATTGGCCCAACAGGTTATCATGGAAGAACCTTCATTTTCATTTCTTTATTTTCTTTAATTTTATTTAATAATTTTTTAGGATTATTTCCTTATGTATTCACAAGCTCAAGTCACTTAACAATAACCTTAACATTAGCTCTACCTTTATGACTTAGATTTATAATTTATGGTTGAATCAATCATACACAACATATATTTGCTCATTTGGTTCCTCAAGGAACACCTCCAGTATTAATACCTTTTATAGTATGTATTGAAACAATTAGAAATGTAATTCGTCCAGGTACACTAGCAGTACGATTAGCAGCCAATATAATCGCAGGTCATTTACTATTAACTTTATTAGGAAATACCGGCCCTTCCCTATCAACATCAATTCTAACCTTATTAGTCATTGCACAAATTGCCCTATTAACTCTTGAATCAGCCGTTGCTATAATTCAGTCTTATGTATTTGCAGTTTTAGCTACATTATATTCTAGAGAAGTAAATTAATTAATGACAACACACGCAAATCATCCATATCATTTAGTAAATCCAAGACCATGACCCCTAACAGGAGCAATTGGAGCTCTAGTAACTGTTTCAGGATTACTTAAATGATTCCATCAATATGATATATCACTATTAACATTAGGTACACTAATCACTATTTTAACAATAATTCAATGATGACGAGATATTACTCGAGAAGGAACTTATCAAGGATTACATACTTTACCCGTAAACTTAGGATTACGATGAGGAATAATTTTATTCATTATTTCCGAAGTTTTCTTTTTCATTTCTTTTTTTTGAGCTTTCTTCCACAGAAGCTTATCTCCAGCTATTGAATTGGGGGCTATATGACCTCCAGCAGGAATTCAACCATTTAATCCTTTTCAAATTCCTTTACTCAATACAGCCATTTTACTAGCGTCAGGTGTAACTGTAACATGGGCTCATCATAGTTTAATAGAAAGAAATTATAGTCAAACTACACAAGGTTTATTCTTTACAGTAATTCTAGGAATTTATTTTTCAATTCTACAAGCATATGAATATATTGAAGCCCCCTTCACTATTGCGGATGCTGCTTATGGATCAACATTTTTTGTTGCTACAGGATTCCACGGCCTCCACGTATTAATTGGAACAACTTTTCTATTAACATGCTTAATACGACATATAATGCTTCATTTTTCACCCAATCATCATTTCGGATTTGAAGCAGCAGCATGATATTGACATTTTGTTGATGTAGTTTGATTATTCTTATATATTTCCATTTACTGATGAGGTAGTTAATTAATTAATTTAGTATAACCAGTACATTTAACTTCCAATTAAAAAGCTTGAATTACTTCAAAATTAATAATCTTAACAACATTTATTATTGCAATAATTATTATTATTTTAGCAAGAATTGTTATAACTTTAGCTTCAATTCTTTCAAAAAAATCAATTAATGATCGAGAAAAAAGATCTCCTTTTGAATGTGGATTTGATCCAAAAAGTTCCGCACGTTTACCATTTTCTTTACGATTTTTTTTAATTGCTGTCATTTTTTTAATTTTTGATGTAGAAATTGCACTTCTTCTTCCAATTATTATTATTATACATTGATCCAATATCATCTTATGAACAATCGTAAGATCCTTATTTCTACTAATTTTATTAATTGGGTTATTCCATGAATGAAATCAAGGTGCTCTAGAATGAGCAAATTAAATTTTATTATAGGATTATAGTTAAATATAACATTTGATTTGCATTCAAAAAGTATTGAAATTATTCAATTTATCTTATTTAAGTAAGAAGCAAAATTTGCAATCAGTTTCGACCTGATCTTTGATAATACATTATCCTTATTTATTTTAATTGAAACCAAAAAAAGAGGTATATTACTGTTAATAATATCATTGAAAATTATTTCCAATTAAAGAAATATGTAGATCAAGTAAAAGCTGCTAACTTTTAACTTTAGCGGTTTAATTCCGTTTATATTTCTATTTATATAGTTTAAAATAAAACAATACATTTTCATTGTATAAATAATATAAATACTTATTTATAAATAAAATATAATATTTAAGAATAATTAATATTTCCCTAACATCTTCAGTGTTATGCTCTTATTATATAAGCTACCTAAATTTTTTTTCTTAATTAAAAATAATTAATATCATCAAAATAATAATTCATAAAATAAATCTAATTAAATAAATCCTTAAATTATTATTTTGTCATCATTGAACCATTATTGAATCTTCAACAATATTTTTATAAATATTTTGACCTCCAAATTCCTCACTCCATCCATGATCAAAAATTTTAAAAACGTGCCCACCCAAATTCAAAGGAATAAAATTCACTCCATAAGTAGAAATAAAAGGTATAAATCATATTGATCCCAAAAAATTAATAGATAAATAATACTTTAAAGACTGCAAATTATAAGATAAAGAAAATTTAGATAATTCATATCCCATTCAACCACCAATTAATCTCACAGTCAAAGCCAATGTTTTTAATTCAAAAGGTAAACAAATCATTCTAGGTGTTGGAAACAAAACTCATCTTAATATTCTCCCACCTAATACAGCTATTACTATCAACGTTATTATACCTCGTAGTATAATTCATCCTTCATCATTCAAAGGATGTAAAGAAGAAGAATTGAATTCTCCCGTCATAGAATAATATACCAACCGTAAAGAATAACAAACAGTTAAACCTGTAGAAAAAAAATATAAGAAAAAACTAAAAATATTTAAATAAGATAAAGAAACAATTTCTAAAATTAAGTCCTTCGAATAAAATCCAGCCAAAAATGGTATTCCACATAACGCAAGATTTGAAACATTAAAACAAATTGAAGTTAACGGTATTTGCTTAACCAAATTACCCATAAATCGAATATCCTGTGAATTTTTCGTATTATGAATAATTGCTCCAGCACATATAAATAATAAAGCCTTAAATAATGCATGAGTTAAAAGATGAAAAAATGCTAATTTAGGAAATCCTATAGCTAAAATTCTCATCATTAAACCAAGCTGACTTAATGTTGATAAAGCAATAATTTTTTTCAAATCAAATTCAAAATTTGCACCCATGCCAGCTATAAATATTGTTAAACCAGAAACTAATAATAATAAATGACCCAAACTATTTTCAAAAATAATTGAATTAAATCGAATCAATAAATATACCCCAGCAGTTACCAATGTTGAAGAATGAACTAAAGCAGAAACTGGTGTAGGAGCTGCTATAGCAGCCGGTAACCATGAAGAAAAAGGAATCTGAGCTCTTTTTGTTATTGCAGCTAACAATACCAATCCACCAATAATTTTTATTTCTACAGAATTATTCATAACTTCTAAATAAAAAATATAATTTCATCTACCAAAATTTAATATTCACGCAATTGCTATTAATAAAGCTACATCCCCAATACGATTTGATAGTGCTGTTAATATTCCAGCATTATAAGATTTAACATTTTGATAATAAATTACTAAACAATAAGAAACTAATCCCAATCCATCTCATCCCAATAAAATTCTAATTAAATTTGGACTAATAATTAAAAAAACTATTGATAATACAAATATTAATACTAAAATAATAAAACGATTAATATTTAAATCTCCACTTATATACTCATCACTATAAAAAATAACTAAAGAAGAAATAAATAATACAAATCCTATAAAAATTAAAGACATTCAATCCAACAAAAAAGTTATTACAATTGAAGAAGAATTTAAAGACAAAATTTCCCATTCAATAAAGTAAATCAAATCATTTATAATAAAATAAAACCCCGTTCTAATAAAAAACATTCTTATTACAAATAAAATAATAAATCTTAATAAACAAATTGAAAATGGTCATATCATAAACCTAAAATGACTACATCATATCACTGATACCACAAATCAACATTTTAATTAAACTATTTAAGTATTATATCACAACTATAATCATAATATACATAAATCTCCCTTCAAAATTAATATATTTAAAGGAAACCAATGTAAAAATAATAATAAATATTCACGTAAATACCCCATCGAACATGAATAAACTCCTGAATAAATTTCTCCATGTTGACTATAAGAATATAAATATAAAGAATAAGCAGCTCTAAAAAAAGATAATAACATTAATATAAATATAGAAAGTCACGTTCAAGAAACAATTCTATTTAATAATCCAATTTCACCCAACAAATTTAATGAAGGAGGTGCAGCTATATTTGAAGAACTTAATAAAAATCACCATAAAGCCATACTAGGTATAAAATTTATTAAACCCTTATTAATTAATAAACTCCGTCTTCCCAACCGTTCATATGAAATATTAGCTAAACAAAATAAGCCAGAAGAACATAATCCATGTGCAATTATTAAAGTATAAGCTCTACAAAATCCTCAATAAGTTAAAGTTATTACCCCTCCTAAAGCAATCCCTATATGAGCAACAGATGAATAAGCAATTAATGCCTTCAAATCTGTTTGTCGCAAACAAACTAATCTAACTAAAACCCCTCCTACTAAACTAATTCCAACTCAAACAAAATTATACTTCAAACCAGATATTATCAAAAGTTTATATACACGTAATAATCCATATCCTCCTAACTTCAACAAAACCCCAGCCAAGATTATTGATCCAGAAACAGGAGCTTCAACATGAGCCTTAGGAAGTCATAAATGAACTATAAATATAGGTATCTTTACTAAAAAAGCCAAAATTAAACATAAATAAAAAAATAAATGATTAATATTTAAATTTATTAAAGGAATATATAAACTTATATTTAAAGAATATAAACTAAATAATCCCACTAATAAAGGTAATGAAGCCAACAATGTATAAAATAATAAATAAATTCCAGCCTGCAATCGTTCAGGTTGATATCCCCATCCTAAAATTAAAAATAAAGTAGGAATTAAACTCCCTTCAAAAAATAAATAAAAAGAAAATAAACTTAATCTTCTAAAAGTACAAAACAATATTAATAATAAAAATACAACTATAAAAATAAATAATCCATTATAATATTTATAATGATAAACTGATTCACTAGCAGTAATCATTAAAGCACAAATTCAAAATCTCAATATAATTAAACCGAAAGATATTACATCTATACCAAATATATAACTTAATATTCTAAATTCATATCCTAATGTACAATTTATTAAAAATATAAAAGTTATCAAATATAAAATTGATTGTACCAACCATCAAAAATTTCTAATAAAACATAATGGAAATATAAAACTCAATATAAAAATAAATTTTAACATTGTAATACCATAAAAGATTGAAAAAAATCATTTCCATGAGTACGAATTATTGAAACTAAAATTGATAACCCCAATGCACCTTCACAAACAGAAAAAGTCAAAAAAACCATACTAAAAAATAACTCATAATTAAATATACTCAAATAATTAAATAATATCAAAAATAAAATTAATACAATAAATTCTAAACTTAACAACGTTGCCAATAAATGCTTACGATTTGAACAAAATACTCATAATCCACAAATAAACATTAAAGTTATAATAAATCAATACATTACTATCATTAGTTTTAATAGTTTAAACAAAATATTGGTCTTGTAAACCAAAGATAAGAAAATCTTTTAAAACTCAGAGAGAAAGTAAATAACTTTATCATTAATCCCCAAAATTAATATTTTAATTAAACTACCCCCTGTATATTTCATTTTATTTTATTAACATCTAATATAATAATTGCATTAATCTTCACTCAACTAAATCATCCATTAGCAATAACATTAATTATTCTAATACAAACCTTATTAATTTGTTTAATAACAGGACTAATCTCACAAAGATTTTGATTTTCATATATCCTATTCCTAGTCTTCTTAGGCGGAATATTAGTTTTATTTATCTATATTACTAGACTAGCGTCAAATGAAATATTTATTATCCCAACCAAATTTATTTTATCATCTCTAAGTATCCTTACAATTTTAAGCTTATTATCATTTATTTTAGATTCATCACTAATTAATTTAAATATCACCAACAACGATATAAATACATCAATTAATAATTCAATATATTTATATAATGAATCCACAATATCATTAATAAAATTATATAATAATCCAACAGAATTAATTACTTTAATATTAGTATTATATTTATTTCTTACACTAATCGCAATTGTAAAAATTACAAATATTTTCCAAGGACCTCTACGACAAAAAAATTAATGAATAAACCTATACGAATTAGACATCCACTACTTAAAATTGCTAATAATGCATTAATAGATTTACCTGCACCTTCCAATATCTCAGCATGATGAAATTTCGGTTCACTCTTAGGGCTATGTTTAATTGTTCAAATTGTTACAGGACTATTTCTAGCTATACATTACGTTGCTCATATTGATTTAGCCTTTACTAGTGTAGCCCATATTTGTCGTGATGTAAATTATGGATGATTTTTACGAACCCTTCACGCTAATGGAGCTTCATTCTTTTTTATCTGCTTATATCTTCATGTAGGACGAGGTATATATTACGGATCATATAATTATCTTCATACTTGAATAGTAGGAGTCATTATTCTATTCTTAGTTATAGCAACTGCATTTATAGGATATGTTTTACCATGAGGTCAAATATCATTTTGAGGAGCAACAGTTATTACCAACCTATTATCAGCCGTACCATATTTAGGTACTGATTTAGTCCAATGAGTTTGAGGAGGATTTGCAGTTGATAATGCAACATTAACACGATTTTTCACATTTCATTTCGTTTTACCATTTATTGTAGCAGCTGCTACAATAATTCATCTATTATTCCTTCATCAAACCGGATCAAATAATCCATTAGGATTAAATAGAGATGTAGATAAAATTCCATTCCACCCCTACTTTACCTTCAAGGACATTATTGGTGTTATCATTACAATAATATTATTAACACTATTAACCTTATTTGAACCTTATCTATTAGGAGATCCAGATAATTTTACCCCAGCCAATCCACTAGTTACTCCTATCCATATTCAACCAGAATGATACTTCCTATTTGCTTATGCTATTCTTCGATCAATTCCTAATAAATTAGGAGGAGTAATTGCCCTAGTATTATCAATTGCAATTTTAATAATTCTACCCTTCTACAACAGAAATAAATTTCGAGGAATACAATTTTACCCAATTAATCAAATTTTATTTTGATCAATAACTTCAATTATTATTTTATTAACTTGAATTGGTGCACGACCAGTAGAAGATCCTTATATCTTAACTAGTCAATTATTAACAGTCTTATATTTTTCTTACTATTTATTAAATCCAATAATCTTTAAATTATGAGATAACTTAATTGAATAATTAATTAACTTTTATGAAAAGTATATGTTTTGAAAACATAATAAAGAAGTTAAATTCTTCTATTAATTTCCATCAATTTATCATAATATAATCATACTATTACTAAATTAACTACACTATACTAAAATAGATATAAATAAAATCTTTAATCCTACAAAAAAAAATAAATAATTTAATGACAATGGTAAAAAACTCCTTCATGCCAAATATATTAATTTATCATACCGAAATCGAGGTAACGTCCCCCGAACCCAAATAAACATAAATGATAAAAATGTTAACTTAACAAAAAATATAAACGAATTAATATCACATCCCAAAAAAATAACACAAAATAATATTCTCATAAATAAAATTCTAGCATATTCAGCCAAAAAAATTAATGCAAATCCTCCTCTACTATATTCAACATTAAATCCAGAAACCAATTCTGATTCACCCTCCGCAAAATCAAAAGGAGTACGATTAGTTTCCGCTAAACAAGAAGCAAATCAAGCTAATGCTAATGGAAAAGTAATAAATATAAACCACATATTACTCTGATAATAATTAAATATCCCCAAACAATATCTATCAATTAAAAAAATAAAAGAAAATAAAATCAAAGCTAAACTTACTTCATAAGAAATTGTTTGAGCAACTGCTCGCAACCCCCCCAATAAAGCATAATTAGAATTTGAAGATCAACCAGCAACTATAACTGTATACACTCCCATTCTAGTACAACATAAAAAAAATAATAGTCCAAAATTAAATGAATATAAAAAAGTTAAATATGGATAAATTATTCATACTAATAAAGATAAAAATAATCCAACAATTGGTGAAAAATAATATAAAAAATAATTAGACAATCTAGGATATGTTTGCTCCTTAGTAAATAACTTAATTGCATCAGCAAAAGGCTGAGGTAATCCAACAAATCCCACCTTATTAGGCCCCTTACGAATTTGAATATATCCCAATACCTTACGTTCTAACAAAGTTAAAAAAGCCACACCAACTAATACACAAATAATCAATATTAATGATCTTAATAAAGACAAAATTATATCTATAATATTCAATACTATCTGTAAAAATTTAATTTACATAAATGAATTCTAAATTCAATACATTTTTCTGCCAAAATAGTAATTTAATTTAATAATAATCATATTTTATAAAAATTTTTTAAATATTTGGTCCTTTCGTACTAAAATATTTTAATTAATTAAGGATAGAAACCGACCTGGCTTACGCCGGTCTGAACTCAGATCATGTAAGGATTTAAGGGTCGAACAGACCCATTTATTAAACTTCTACACCCAATAATATTCCTTAGTCCAACATCGAGGTCGCAATCTTTCTTGTTGATAAGAACTCTTAAAAAAAATTACGCTGTTATCCCTAAGGTAACTTAATCTTTTAATCATCAATAATGGATCAATTTACCATAAATTAATGTTTATTAAATAAAGAGTTTATTTAATCTTCAAGTCACCCCAACTAAATAATTTAATTAAAAAATCAAATTAAACTACTAAAATTAATTATATAATTTCATTATAAAGCTCTATAGGGTCTTCTCGTCCTCTAATCTTATTTTAGCCTTTTGACTAAAAAGTTAAATTCAAAATTTTATAATGAGACAGCTAATACCTCGTTAAACCATTCATACCAGCCTCCAATTAAAAGACTAATGATTATGCTACCTTTGCACGGTCAAAATACCGCGGCCCTTCAAATAATTTCAGTGGGCAGGCCAGACTTTATAAATTCAATTAAACATAAAGACATGTTTTTGTTAAACAGGCGAGTATTATTTTTGCCTAATTCCTTATTATAAATTAATTAAATAAAATTTAATTAAACATTATTTATTATACTAATTTAATCATTATTACAAATTATAAATCATTACTAAAATTATTCCAATATAACATTTAAACTATTTATAAAATCATTAATTATATACACATATCTATAAATGAATTATAACATATTCTAAAGAAAGCTAATTTAAAGCCTACTCTTATCTATATAAACTAAATATTTTTAAAATAAAATTCAGAGCTTATCCCCCAAATTTTTACTATTAATTACATAAATTATTAAATAAATTAATAACTTAAATATTAATAACTGAATTAAATTCAATTCTCAGAAAACCAGATATATTAAAGATCGATTAACATTTCATTACTAACATAATATTTTTAATAATTATAAAACATTAACTAAAATATTACATTAACTCTCTTCAAATCGGGATTATTAAATAAATAATAATTAATTAATTAACCCTGATACACAAGGTACAAACATATTCTACTTTCACAAAACAATATTTTCAATATATTTCAATATTCTTTCACAATACTAATTAACTATAAATTATATAATTTATTCTATAAACTTTACTAAAACAACACAATACATAAAATTCTTTAAATTAAAAGACCCAACCAACAAAAAAAAAATTAAATTTTTAATTAAATCAAAATAATTCGAATTGCACGAATATCACTTCAGTGTAAATGAAACACTTTACTATAAAGCTTTATTTTGTAATCTTCCTAGATACACTTTCCAGTACATCTACTATGTTACGACTTATCTCGCCTTAATAACGAGAGCGACGGGCGATGTGTACATGTTTTAGAGCTATAATCAAATTATAAATTTTATAAAATTACTATCAAATCCACCTTAAATTAAAAATTTCACTTCAATATCCATAATAAATAATTTTATTGTAATCCATCTCCCACTTAATCATAAACTGCACCTTGACCTGACATATAATCCAATTAAATTTATAGAAAATACCCTAAAAGGATAATCTGATGACGGCGGTATACAAGTTGATTATACCAAATCAAGTAAAATAATTCGTGAATTATCGATAACGGGACAGATTCCTCTGAATAGACTAAAACACCGCCAAATTCTTTGAGTTTCAAGAACTTAACTATTACTACTCAAGCCTATCTAATTAACACTTTAAATAATAGGGTATCTAATCCTAGTTTAAAATTAAAGTTTCAAAGCCTCACCTAATTCTTAAGAAATTTAATAAAAATTCAAAATTTTACCTAAAAATTTATAAATTTAATTCATAAAAACAAATTAACTTTCAACTAAAAATATTAATTTGCATCCTCCGTATAACCGCGGCAGCTGGCACGACTTTTGCCGATACTATAACAAATTACTAATTCTAAATTTCCTTAATTAATAAAACCAAATACTGCGAATAAATATATAATCATTTAGATCAACAACATTCACACAAAAATTTACATATAAAGCATTCATTAAATTAATATTCAAGCAAGAATAAAACTTTAATATCTAACATTCAAATAACGGACCACAACCAACGCAACCAACCTCGCCTCACATTAAAATTGATTTCCATATACATTAACTCTTCAATATTCAATTTAATAATCAACCTTATACATTTCATCCTTTTCCTATTTCTCTATTTTCTAACTTCCTTCATACTAATAATCACTTATATTTACAATAAATACACATAAACCCCAATACTCCCTTATTAACAATCATTTACAAATTAAAATCAATTCACCTTCTAAATAATACATCAATTATAATGTAAAATATCCCTCTAGTGAACTTTTTTTTCATACTTTTTTTTCGGTAAGGGTGCCCGTCGAAGTTAAATAAATATCGCCCCAATATTTACATGTCTAATAATCCTATTAACATTTCTAACATTTAATATCTAACATTCAAATAACGGACCACAACCAACGCAACCAACCTCGCCTCACATTAAAATTGATTTTCTAATTTAATGATATTATGCATAATCATATAAACTTAAAGGTAATTGATCACTCTTTTTTTTTTTTTTTAGAACTCTAAAAAAAAAAAGAGTGATCAATATACATATATTTGATTGCAAGTTTTAATATAAGATCTTATTTTTAAATAAAGTAATACTATATATGCAATATATATATATATTATATAAGGTTATATATATATATAAATAATTTATTTAATATCTAAATATATGTTTACAAATTTCTATCGGATACCATAGTACATTAGATAATAAAAATATATATATATATATGCTTAAATTTAAATTAAAATCTTATATACGGATAGATGTTCCCTTTTCTATCTCTCTTCAGATTCTATAAACATGCTAGGTCTATATTACCTGATCTCATATATCAATAAGTTATTGTTATATAGTATTATTTTAATATAAGATCTTATTATTCATATATACATATATATATATATAAGCTCTTATTATATTAATAAATTAATCCAATTAATTTTTTCTTAATTTTTAGAAAAAAGAAAAAAAATTAAGAAAAAATTAATTCTTTAGGTACAAAAATAAGATCCAATACATTTAATTTATCTAATAAATATAGAAATTGCA